AGGAACTAAACAGTATCACTTTTTTTTATAGATCGTTCGGCAAAGTTTTTTTTTATTTAAAATTTCACTATTTCAATTTAAAATTTTATTTTTAAATTGAAATAGAAATGAAAAATATCTTCATTTCGAAATTCTCTTGGATTTTAGTTGAGTAATGTATTCTATGAATAATAAATATATATGAAGAATACTCTTTCAATCAAAGAAATATTTCAATTATTTCCGTGTTCGTATTTTGAAAGTAAAAAAAGTAAAAGGAATACAAATGGTAGGAAATTTATTCCAACTGAATTCTTCATAAATTTTCTATTTCGATGAACTGACTCTTACCAAAGTTAGATATGGACCATGAGGAAGAACGTAACTTTTTTTTTTTTTATTTTGTTTACCTCTTTACTGTTCAAAGATCAAAGAGAAAAAAATTCGGTTATTCCATTACGTGGATACACATTGGGAAACAACATAGTAGTTGTCCAACGAGATACTGCACATCCTAAAATATTGTCTTGGGCGAGTCACATATTGCGCCGCTTGTTTTAGTTTTACTATTTTAGAAATTTTATTTATGTTTTGCTTGTTTTATTGAACCCATATCATGGTTCAAACGTTAAAAGTCGACGAGTTTTACTAATCCTTTTCGAAATCCGAAGAAGTTCCCATGGATCATTTGTCAACTCCTCAATCAATGACTTCTTCGTCGGGAATGCTAACTAAAAGATTATTTTATTATACCCATCGAAGAAGTCATTGATTCTTTCGATCGGGATTCATATTGAAAATAATCAGAAATCTAGGAATTCTAATCGTAAAAGTAGCTTTCGATTATTTCAAATTAATTTAATTGAAATCAACACAAATTAAATACAAATAGATAAAGCAAAGAAATAGAATTGGGATACTATAGAATATACATTATCACTATATATATATTATATATACGTAATTAAATCGATTTCTATATATATAGAAAAGGAATATGACGATACTATTGTAGATTGATCTATATTAATCTATATTAAATTAACCCGCATTACAATACAACTTTATACACTACAATAACAATACTAGATAGTATGGTAGAAAGAAATATCTGAATCTTTCTACCATACTATTGTATCTCATAGAATACGACTGATTCTAGTCTGCCCATTTCATTTAAGACGCGAAATTTTTATCCTTTTCTTCTCTGCAATTATTGATAAGAAATAAAAAATCAAGTTTAATTCAAATTAATCACCTTGGCTGACTGTTTTTACGTATATTATAAGTAAAAAAGCAGTAGGAACTAGAATAAACAGTGCAGTAGCAATAAATGCGAGAATATTTACTTCCATAATCTCATTGTTTAATTTTTCTTTAATTCGCAATAACTCGGGAGTTAATCCCATAGAGATAATAAATCTTTCGCCTGTAAATTCAATGGGATGCATTACATCTCGATGATATCGAATCGGATCAATATCATGAATAACAATATCGGAGCTATCAAATCGATTCATCGTCAAGAATTGAATAGTATAACATAGGATGATCTTTTATCCATACTGAACTCAAAATTTGATTCCCGATACAATCAATAATTCCTTTATTTATTTATCATTCTTTTCCATTCTTTCTTTTCTATAACCTACCGCCCTCTTTGTACAATCATCTGATGAAGTATCATCTAACCGCCTTTCCACTTACCATTGGTTCGAAACAAACCCCAACAAACAATAGAAGCTCAATGAAAAAAAAGGAAGGAGCTAAGTTATAAACTCCTTTTTTTAATGATCCAATCTTCTTGGAAAACAAAAGAAGTATGATAAAGACGAGTACAAATTCCGGTATAAAAAAATCGAATATTCCATCAAATTAACTATTTTTTTATATATTTATATATAAATTTAAAAAGTTTGTTCTTTCAAGGAAAAACCCTTATAAAAAAAAAAATTCATTACCTCGCTAATAAAAAAGTGATCCTTGTTTGATCTTTATTTTTTGAATATCCTCTTTCATTGGATTAGTAATGGGACGCATATATCAAAAGCTCAATGCGAAATTTGAATGAGATAGATTATTTCAAATTAGTAAAATTTGAAATTGAGGTTACACAAAATAGGGCCCGAAAAGGATATACTTTTATTTTAATCTTAAAAAAAAAGTATTCTATACTATTCTATACACAGTAACTATGTTCAATTTTTTTTATATTGTACAAATTCCATTTATGTATGTACTCCCGGGAAACATACAATACTCTACTCTATTTCATATTTCACAGATCGGGAGTAATTGAAAAAGCCAGACCCAGTACAGTACGGTATCCCGTGGAATCCTGAATCTGATGCTAATAATATAATAATTGTACTAATCCACATATGCCTCTCTCCCATCAATCGAATCGGTACTAGTCGAAGAAATGGAAATTCCCCATTTGGTTGATGATAAATGTGAAACGAAAAAGAAAAAAAGAAGAGGGATCACTGTTGGGAATTAAATTATGTTATTTGGACTTCTT